GTTTCATCTCAATATATGAAATTCATATAGAATTTTTGAAAAGACTTTCCTCCGTAAGAAAAAAGAACTTACTATCTTTGGGATCTGATGCTACACCGCTGCTCAATACCTTAGTAGATCGACTCTATTACATAAGTAGATTCCTAACTTTATATCTCATATCATGACATAAGTAAGCAGTTCTTAACTGTATCGACCCAATAGCTTGCTAATTGATCTTTACGGCGCTTTCTATATCAATTCGATCCTTTATCCATAGAGTATATAGGCGTACTTATTTCTTCTTTGGTTCTCGTGAAGTCTCTTTCCTTGCTACAGCTGATAAAAATCGTTACTTTGGACGATGCATATGTAGAAAGCCTATTTTTTTTTCTAGTATTTACTAGCCGATTTTATCTGTTTTTCCCTCGTTCTATAGTGGAGATAGTCGCACGTAATGACAGATCACGGCCATATTATTAAAAGCTTGTGGTAAGAATGGGTTTCGTTCTAGTGCCCGAAAATAATATTCCAAAGCCTTCGTATGCTCTCCGTTGCTTGTGTGTATAAGGCCTATGTTATAGAGTATATAACTTCGATCATAAGGATCAATTTCTAGTCGCGTAGCTTCATAATAATTCTGTAAAGCTTCCGCATAATTTCCTTCGGATTGAGCCGACATCCGTTACGGTCGTTCACTCTATTCAAAGAATCTCCGTTCCAGAACCGTATGTGAGATTTTTATCTCATACGGCTCCTCCCTCCTGTGCATAAAGTACTAAGGGACATAATCTCTGGAATCAAGATTTCACTATTCTCATTATGAACTGATGGGGGCTAGTATTTTTACAAGAAATTTCTAGCCAGCCTTCCCGAAAGAGGTCTTTTCTTAACACCAATTGTATTAGTGCTAGATGGAAATAGTCACTCCAACAATTTCTTTGTTCACAACGCCTTCTATTTCCAGGAATCAGTCACTTCAACAATCTTTGATGGTTATATGGGTATCCAAAGTACAAACGAGATGGATGTTTGTTGTCCCAACCATTCATTCTTTCTTTTCTTATTAGTCCCAATACCGAGAAGGGGTAATTTATAATATAACAAAGTTTTCGTGTTGTTGATTCCGTAGAGTAGTGCTTCTTCCTCTATGCCGCCCATTGGTACTAGTGGCGTAGTATTGACCCGCAATCCAGAACCTATAGGTGTAACCTTTCGCTCAATACTAAAATCGATAATTAAAGCATCTGAAGCCGTATCAATCGAGGATACACGACAGAAGGAATTGTTCTATCTTTAAACTTCACCTTCACCAAGCGTTGGTTTAAAAAAAATTTGTTTCTTTCTATCCCGAACCACGCTTCTCTCTCTCAGATTAAGGTCTAAAAAAGCAAGAAAAAAAATCAAATCGCACCATCTCGGTAATAAGTAAATGCCTTTTTTTCCCCTGAAGTTGTCGGAATTATTCGTAATAAGATATTGGCTACAATTGAAGAAGTCTTATCAATAAAATTTCCATTTATCCGAGATCTAGGCATAATTAGCAATCCATTCTATAATTCTTCTCATTTTCCCTTTTGGAAAATAAGAAAATCCCCCAAAAAAGGAATCATACAGTAGTACGAAATATCATAAAAATATAAAAATAGACTGATTCTAAAAAAAAAATGTAGACCTTCCACTCAAATTGTGCCCTTTTGGACAAGGAGAGATATTAAATATTTGAATTGAATAAGATTAGATTTCATTCCAATTTAAATTTAGTAGTATACTGATGAACGAAACTATTACTATTTGAATACCCAAGGACTTTGTTTTTTTTACTATGGATTCTGGTAATTCGAGAAGTTTTGATTTGGTTATGATCAAAAAAAGGAGGAAAAAGAATGGAATAATAATCATTCCATAATAAAATAAAGTAGAGTAACCATTTATTTGGATAACGCGTATACGTCATACAATTGAAATAGGGAAATCCATGGGACAATTCGGGAATTACTAATAGATCTATGGGGTAACTTAACTGATGAGAGAAATTCTTGTTCAGAAATTTGAAAAGAATTTTTGATTTCTATGAAACCGTGGATTGGTCGTACCTGTACTGCAATAATATGAATGACTCGCTATTTACTCGGTTTCTGGTCAATAATAAGAAGAGTAGGAGAGATGGCCGAGCGGTTCAAGGCGTAGCATTGGAACTGCTATGTAGGCTTTTTGTTTACCGAGGGTTCGAATCCCTCTCTTTCCGTTTCTGTTGATTCACCAAAATTACCGACCACAATGTAACAAATCAAATAACAATCGATACCATTAGCCCAAGTCCAAGAGTAAGACCTTTATTTGATTATTTGATAAAGGTTCTCTAATTCCCAATTACATTACTGTGGTGCGTAAAATACAAATATTGAAAAGAGCAAAAAAGAAATCAAAAAATCCTACCGCGGATCTATTTGTGATACGTGAATGAGAAAAATGCGTATCAAGGCCCTTAAATCTATTTCCGTCAAAAAGAGGGGGCACA